AGAAAAAAAAGATTCCAAAGATAGAGCAAAATTGTTCAAATTTTTATTTAATTCAGTGATAATTGATCCTCAAAATAAAAAAGAAATTAGAAAAAAATCTATTGGAGTAAAAACAATAAGTAAAAAAGTCCCCCAATGGTCATACAAATTAATCGACGAGTTGGAACAACAGGAGGGGGAAAATGAAGACGACATGGTGGCAGAAGATCATGGGATTCGATCAAGAAAAGCCAAACGTGTAGTTATTTTTACTGATGAACATCAGAATAGCGATACTTATGATACTAATACCAAAGATACTAATGATCCTGATCAAGCGGACGAGGTAGCTTTGATACGTTATTCGCAACAATCGGACTTTCGTCGAGAGATAATTAAAGGTTCCATGCGTACTCAAAGGCGTAAAACAGTTATTTGGGAACTGTTTCAAGCAAATACGCATTCTCCTCTTTTTTTGGACAGAATAAGTAAACTCTCCTTTTTTTCTTTTGAAATTTCTAAACTGATTAAATTCATTTTTAGAAACGAGATGTGTAAAAATTCAAAATTCAAAATTTCGAATTATACAGAGGAAGAAAGAAAAGAAATGGAGAAAGATGAGGAGGACAAAAGAGACGAGAAAGTACGGATAGAAATAGCAGAAGCCTGGGATACCATTTTATTTGCTCAAGTAATACGAGGCTGCATGTTAGTAACCCAGTCTATTCTTAGAAAACATATTATATTACCTTCATTGATAATAGCTAAAAATATTGGCCATATGTTATTATTTCAATTTCCCGAGTGGGCTGAGGATTTAAAGGAATGGAATAGAGAGATGCATGTTAAATGTACCTATAATGGTGTTCAATTATCAGAAACAGAATTTCCGAAAAACTGGTTAACAGATGGTATTCAAATAAAGATCCTATTTCCTTTCCGTTTGAAACCTTGGCACAGATCTAAGTTTCGATCCCCTCATAGAGATACAATGACAAAGAAAAGACAAAAAGATAGTTTTAGTTTTTTAACAATTTGGGGAATGGAAGCTGAACTTCCTTTTGGTTCTCCCCGAAATCTACCTTCCTTTTTTGAACCTATTTTTAAAAAACTCGAAAAAAAAATTCGAAAATTGAAAAAGATGTGTTTTTTAGTTCTAAGAGTTTTAAAAGACAAAACAAAATTTTTTCTAAGGATCTCAAAAAAAATAAAAAAATGGGTTATCAAAAAGATTTTATTTCTAAAAAGAATAATAAAAAACCTTTCAAAAGTAAAAAAAATTTTATTATTGGGGTTAAAAGAAATATATGAATCAAGTCAAACTAAAAAAGAAAAAGATTCCATAATAAATAATCGGATTATTCATGAATCATCCATTCAAAACGGATTTATGGATTGGACAGAGTATTCACTGTCAGAAACGAAAATGAAGGATCTGACTGATAGAACAAACACAATCGCAAATCAAATCGAAATAATTACAAAAGACAATAAAAACAGATTTCTAACACCGGATATAAAAATGAGTCCTAATACTAATAAAAGAAGTTCTAATACTAAAAGAAGACTAGAATCATCCAAAAATATATGGAAGATATTAAAAAGAAGAAATGTTCAATTAATTCTCAAATTACATTATTTTATAAAATATTTTAGTGAAAAGATATGCATAGATATTATTTTATGTATCATAAATCTTTCCAGCCTCAATACACAATTTTTTTTTGAACCAACAAAAAAAATTATTGATAAATACATTTACAATAATAAAGCAAATCGAGAAAGAATTAATAAAACAAACCAAACTACAATTCATTTTATTTCAACTCTAAAAAAATCACTTTATAATATTAGTCCTAGCAACAAGAATTCACATATTTTTTGTGACTTATCCTCCTTGTCACAAGCATATGTATTTTATAAATTATCACAAATCCAAGTTAATAACTTGAATAAGTTAAGATATGTCCTTCAATATCATAGAACATCTTTTTTTCTTAAAAATGAAATAAAGGATTATTTTGGAATACAAGGAATATTTCATTCCGATTCTAAATTAAAACATAAAAAACTTTGTAAGTCTGAAACGAAGCAATTGAAAAACTGGCTGTTAAGGGGTCATTATCAATATGATTTATCTCCAATTAGATGGTCTCAATTAGTAACACAAAAATGGCGAAATAGAGTCAATCAACATTGTACCATTCAAAATTTAAATAAATGGGATTTATATGAAAAAGTCCAATTAATTCATTACAAAAAACAAACGGATTATGAAGAAATTTCGTTGTCAAATCAAAAAGATAATTTTAAAAAACACTACAGATATGATTTTTTATTATATAAATCTATTAATTACGAAGATAGAAACGGCTCATATATTTATAGATCGCCATTACAAGTAAAAAAAAAGAAAGAAAGGCTTTTTTATAATTACAACATACACAAACGCAAATTACTCGATCTGTTAGCTCCTATCAATAATTATTTAGAAGAAGATGGTATTAAGGATATGGCGAGAAATCTGAATAGAAAATATTTGGATTGTCGCATTCTCAATCTTTGCCTTAAAAAAAAATTCAATATTGGGGCCTGGATCAATATTGATGCCAGTACTAACAACAATAAAAATATTAAAAGTGGAACTAATAATTATCAAATAATTGATAAAATTGATAAGAAAGGTCTTTTTTATCTCAAAATTCATCAAGAAATTGACCCATACAATCAAAAAAAAAGTTTTTTGAATTGGATGGGAATGAGTGAAGAAATACTAAATCGTCCAAGATCAAATATAGGACGTTGGTTCTTCCCAGAATTTGTCCTACTTTACAATAAATATAAGATTAAACCGTGGGTTCTACCAATCAAATTACTTCTTTTCAATTGTGATGAAGATGAAAATGTTAGGGAAAATAAAAACATCAATGCAAAACAAAAAAAAAAGATTTTTATATCATCGAATGAAAAAAAATCTTTTGAATTAGAAAATCAAAATCAAGACGAAAAAGGGTCGCCCGGCCAAGGGAATCTTGGATCAGATGTACAAAACCAAGAGAATCTTGAATCCATTCTTTCAAACCAACAAAAAAATATTGAAGAAGATTATGCGAAATCAAACATGAAAAAACGTAGAAAAAAAAAGCAATACAAGAGTAATACAGAAGCAGAACTTGATTTATTCCTGAAAAGGTATTTCATTTTTCAATTGAGATGGAATGACCCTTTGAATCATAAAATGATCAATAATATCAAGGTATATTGTCTCCTGCTTAGACTGATAAATCCAAAAGAAATTGCTCTATCCTCTATTCAAAGAGGAGAAATGAGTTTGGATATAATGCTGACTCAGAAAGACTTAACTCTTACAGAATTGATCAAAAAGGGAATATTGATTATCGAACCAGTCCGTCTGTCTGTAAAAAACGATAGAAAATTGATTATGTATAAAACCGTAGCTATTTCATTGGTTCATAAGAGTAACCACAAAACGAATCAAAGATACCAAGAAAAAGGACATGTTGATAAAAAAATGAAAAAATCTATTGCAAAACATCAAAAAAGACTTCCAAATGAAAATGATTTGTTTGTTCCTGAAAATATTGCATCACCTAGACGTCGTAGAGAATTTAGAATTCTAATTTATTTCAATTCAAGGAATAGAAATAATGTAAACAGGAATCCAACAGTTTGCAATAGGAGCAACGTAAAAAATTGTGGTCACTTTTTGGATGAAAACGAACATTTTGATAGAAATAACTCGAAATTAATTAAATTAGAGTTATTTCTTTGGCCCAATTATCGATTAGAAGATTTAACTTGTGTAAACCGCTATTGGTTTGATACCAATAATGGCAGTCGTTTCAGTATGTTACGAATACATATGTATCCACAAGTAAAAATGAATTAACAGTACATTTTTCCTATATATCTTTACTATTGATATTATATAAAAATAAAAAGATGTACACATGCATTGTCTTACATTCCATTCTGATACATGAAAATAATTTTTATAAAATAAATTAGATCTAAAAACGAATCCATAAAATTTTTTAGATATAAATTATTCTCTTTTGTGAGTACAATAATGTAACAACCTTTTCTATTTTATTCAAATCTAATTTTAATTAGATTGAGTCATTTTATTTGATAAAACTAGGTTATGGGTCCATGACAGAATTCTGATTATTGTGAAAACTAGACTAAAATAATTGGCATTATTAATGATCAATCAAATTAATATTTGAAAAATAAAAATAAATAATTTAAAGGGTGGAAAGGGAAAAAGAATTCTTGTTATGGTAAAAAATTTATTTAGCTCGGTTATTTCTAAAAAAGAAAAAGAAGAAAACAAGGGATCGGTTGAATTTCAAGTATTCAGTTTTACCAATAAGATACGGAGACTTACTTCACATTTGGAATTACACAGAAAAGACTATTTATCTCAGCGAAGTCTACTAAAAATTTTGGGAAAACGTCAACGACTGGTGGCTTATTTGTCAAAAAAAAATCGAGTACGGTATAAAGAATTAATCGGTCAGTTAAACATTCGGGAGCTAAAAACTCGTTAAATTTAAGATTCATTTTGGATTATTTGATTTATTAAATTAAATCTTACATTTTGATGAGCTTCTTTTTTCATTAATTCATGGAAGAATGAATCAGAGAAAAACCTATAGGTTGTACCAACTACAAAAAAACCTCATGATAGTCAATATGGGTCTTGGCCATCCCACCCGTGCATGGTATTTTTTGATTCATCGTTCCTCTAGATGGTGAAAATATTATTAAATGTGAACCCTATTTACATAGAGGGATGGAAATTTTGCGGAAAACCGACCAATTGTATTATACATATATTTGTCTTATCCTTATGTAAGACATTACAACTTTTTAGTTACTATGTTCACAAAAGGAATAACTATAATGCGCCAGAAGAGTTGGGAAATATTCAAGTACCTACTAAAGGGGCCGGCTATATCGGTGTAATTATGTTGGGGTTGACTCATACCGCCTCTCTTTTGTTATGGTTTGGCTTTTTTTTATGGAAGATGTTGATGCACAGACCCCTTTCGTCTATATTTTCAGAAAAATAAAATGGGTATATGATCTAGTCGACCGATCTATCTCATGGTTGGATAGATAAATGTCTGGATTTCGGAGATTTTTTTTCAGGGGTTACTAAATATTAAAAAATTATTACACAGAATCTTTTTTTTAAGGAGTTGGTAAGGGTAGGCATTATTGGAGGAAAGGAAGCAATAAATGGATTGGGGTTTATCAGAACCAACACTACGAGCTTTCAGAATAGAATGGGATCTTCTTTGTAAAGTTGATCATTAGAAGTGTTACAAGGAATTGGGTTGGGAAGTCTAATGCCAAAAAGAAGGTGATTCATTAGCTCTCTATTTAGTATGAATTAGCGAAATGGCAGAAGCCCTAAAAATTATTCAACAGACGCTGGAAAAACTTATGAAGGTGTCCTATGAAATGCAAATTTAGAAATTCAATGCTTTAATTTGATAAAGTAAGAGATTCCGAATGGAATGATTGTGAATATAAAAAACTTTCTACTACTTGTGAATTATCGAAACACGAACTTTATGTAAGAGTCCAAGCCCCCAAGCCGAGGAAAGATTGGTAATTTTTCAAGCTCTAGCAAACGAGACAATTACTTCTCTCAAAGAGAATCTTCTTCAATCTAGAGATGATACTCATTTATTCAGTATTAGACCATTCTTATATCAATTTGACTAAGTTATTTAGTAATTTCGTTTGATTAGCTTTTTCTTCTAATGGATCTCAATATCGATGTTTTTATATGGATTATGGATCGCTATTTCCAGTCTTGCTCCCGTGTGTCCTATCTAATAGTTTCTTTAGTATTTAGAACAGTTTTTACTTAGGCAGATGAAATCTATCGATTTCATACATATTTATTCCTGAACTTTTTTAAATAAAAACCTTTGAAATGACAATTGATATCGTTATTACATTAGCTAAAACTTATTTGTTCTTGTTCAGTTCTATCACAACAAATACAAATATAAGCTTTACTCAGGCTGAGAATAGACCAACTATTCCGCCTTGGATGGAAATAGCTTTTACCTATTTCTTCGGACAATCCATATATTAACAACCTCTTCGCAACTTCTTTTACTGGAAAATAAAGAAATAAGATATTTTAGATTCACGACTTGTTCCAAATAAATAAAAAAAATGAATATTCTTGATTCAAGAACAATTACCAACCACTAAGATTCCGTTTTGATCTAAAGGAATAAGCTTTCTTTTTCGAACTATTGAGTGATTGGTGAGAATCTTGAATGAATTTGAATAAATGGATTTTTAATTCAAATTCATTTTATTCTTCCTTTTTACAGAGATTTGTTCTTTGTATATCCTTATTATATTGGAGATGAGGTTACTTCGTTAGTTTGTACAAGTCTTTTTTTTGTTTCACTAATTACTACTTTATCTAGATACATCCTAGTATAGGGTTATTTGTATTACAAGATCAAACCGGGTTATAGAGAAAGATTTGATAAGTAATAGGCAATAAGTTGGGATTTTTTTATCAACAGATTTTTTTTTTCATTCGAACTCATTTCTATAATTTTTTAGTTGTTTGAACTTTAAGAGATGATGTAATTGCCGTGGTTCGTCAGTAATAAATATTTAGAGCTGGTAATCCCAATCAGACTCTTCTGTATTATTACACCGATTCCTTCAATTTGAAGAGTCTTTGTGTATAATAAATAAAATAAAAATGTTTAATTCAATCTATTACCAATATATTCTTTTGTTCTGTGTGTTATATTATAGTCAATTGAATCGATTCCATTCCGAAACGAATCGAAATTTTGATAAGGGATGATACTTTAATATGTACCTGTTTTGAGTACCTACTTTTTTATCGACATTTATGGGTTGATCACGAACCACAATAGGGTTAGACCCTTAATGTGTAGATGTCTTGAGATTATACCGAAGTCCTTTAATACGGTTTCGTATCATTTTATCAATTTTTATTATGTTATAGCTGTTGCAACTGTTGAAGTCACTAGTGGGACTGACTATTGTCTCATGTCTCGTCGTAATAGGAAGGCAACTCGTATCAATCAATTCGAATTGAATTAGCATGCATGACACGTAACTTATGATCATGTTTGTAAAAACGTAAAAAAGCAAAGTATCTTGGCTCTTTCTCATGAGTCGATCTCGAAATAGATTGATTCAAAAATTCTGGTAACCATCGATTCATCTGGTATCTCAATATATGATTGATTTACAAGTTTACTAGATCGAAAATTTATGATGTTCAAAAATTTATAAATCAAATGTCACATTCAGTAAAGATTTATGATACATGTATAGGGTGTACTCAATGTGTCAGAGCCTGCCCTACAGATGTATTAGAAATGATACCTTGGGACGGATGTAAAGCTAAGCAAATAGCTTCTGCTCCACGAACGGAGGACTGTGTTGGTTGTAAGAGATGTGAATCTGCCTGTCCAACGGATTTCTTGAGTGTTCGAGTTTATTTATGGCATGAAACAACTCGTAGTATGGGTCTAGCTTATTGATAGTTCCAGAAAATCCCACTTGAATTTTATTTTTTTATCGACAAAAACCCGTACTTAATATATTTTTTTTAAGGGTAGGTACGGGTTTTTCTGGTCCAAGTGGATTTTGTCTTTACCATGAATTACTTTCTTTGGTCAACAAGAATTTTCGTTTTTCTGATATTTGCGGGTTTCTTCTTAATTTTCTTTATCCTACATATAGGATAAAATATATATACTATAGGTATATAGGTTAAAGAACTCCTTTTAACACAACCTATGCATTCTGTTATTATTCCCAATTGAGCGATTTATTCATATACCTGGCAGAGAATTATAAACAGATATTTTTGTTCAATTCTCACTGGAATTAGGAATGGATGTGCGTTCTACGGAACCTAGTCTACTAAGGGGATTCATCACTACTTTAGCAGCCCCACCAGTTACTCAGGATTCTCAATTATTCCATTTCCTGATGTTATAGTAATGTACAGTGGTCAAATAGGATTTTTTCATCATGTGGGAGTTATAATGAATTCTGGTTTATCTACTTCAACTTATATGAGGAGGAAAGAAAGTTCTATACTCAGCTACAAGGTTTCTTTTTTTTTGTAAACTGCGAGAGTCTCTGTTTGGGAGTTCTGGGTATCGATTGAGATGGTTCTAATGAACCAACACTCCGTTTTAAAACATTAGCGACTCAATTGTATTCGGTGACATTAGAAATAAGATTTTATACTGTATTTCTTATTGCTTTTGCTGTTAAATAGTCGATTATACCTCTACCTACGTATATGGTTGCCCAATATATATATGTGGGGAAGCCCATTACAATACTTGTATGCTTCTAACCGAAATATTATTAAAAGTGGAGATTAGTTCAGATCAATATGGAATTATTATCCTACACGCATTTTTTATATTTTCTTCCTGATTGCTATGCTAATAGTAGGCGCAATACAAAAAATCTATGTAATTCCAATATCTACCAGTCGACATAATTAAAAACAAAAGAACAGGTTATTCCTCTGTATCTCATATGAGTTCCCTAATTATAGGGAGGTAATGGGTTCTATAACTGATATGGGAATCAACAAAACCATTTTCCAAGCAATTTATCATATATTTATTATTTATTGGTGCTGCACTTGTCAAAAACAAGTTATGATAGAATACACTGGGTCTATTTTGACGAAATAGGCGGAATCTCTATTTATTCACAATGTTCAGTAGCTTCTCGATAGTTTCTCTTTTACCGGGCATGAGTGGTTTTGTCGCATAACATAATTAGTCGTACTTTTTGGAATAATTACTGTCCAAAAATTTATTTTAATGCCAAAATAGCTAATTTCGTTTGTAAGGACAATTGGAATGAGATTAACTCCTATTTCTTCATTAGTTATGGGACGTCAGATCTTCCACGGATACAAACTAGATAATGCTACAATTCTTTTTTATTCTGGACCGCGAGAGTTATTTGTTTTTATTTCTATCTTTTTAGCCCCAATAGGTATGTACCCCGATTTCGTTCTCTCTCATTATCAGTTGACAAGGTCAAAGCTTTTCTAGCTAATTAAAGCTAGTTTTCATGAATAAAACAAAAATGAATGATTGTTCGTTGTGCAATGAAAAAAAAAATCCGTTTTGAACAATAGATAATAGATGTCTTTCACATCCTAACTATAATAATGAGTAATGTCTTAATTTTTGAATGGCAGTTCCAAAAAAACGCACTTCGATGTCAAAAAAACGTATTCGTAAAAATTGTTGGACGAAGAAGGGGTACTGGGCAGCTTTAAACGCTTTTTCGTTAGCGAAATCCCTTTCTACTGAAAATTCAAAAAGTTTTTTGTGCAACAAGTAATTAATCAACTGTTGGAAGAATCGAAATCGGTTTGACTTGACAATTTGGCTAATTTTTTATTTATAACTGATTTCGATTTTCGAATGTTTTGAACGGATCAATATGAAATGATCCCCTTTTCGTTGCTTTGTTTTTAGATTATGTTTATGTAGAATAATAATTTTGATGTATACTGAATCTAAAAAACCACACACAAGATACAAGGTGACTCTCCCCTTTAGTATATTTTATCTTTTCCGAGATGGGAATTCTTAATTTCCCCATCGATTATATCTACTCTTCTATATAGAAGAGTAGATATAATATCTTTAGTCAAAATCAATGGATGTATATCTTTCGCCTGTAACCCAATCGATAAAAGTTTTATTTTTTTACCATATCTTTGGGTGTTAAATGTATTATTTTGAGTAATCCAAAATAAATCTTATTTTTTGTTCATTGAAAAAAGATAAAATCCATTTTTGTATTCAAATTCATGAACTTAGATAAATGAAAACTAAATTATTATATTAAAAAAATAACAAAAAAGGGTTTATTTAAAATTCTACTAAAATAAAACCCTCTAGTTTCATTTCAGCAGACCGTAAAC